ACATGAGATTTTGGTTTCATTCGGCTCCTTTATGGAAGATCTATGTATTCCCACCAGATAAAAAATGAGATCCATAACATCTATGTCAGCTTTTTTTACGAATGCATCTAAAGCTACTTGCTTTTTAGATGATCCCTCTAGAAGAGGGGGATTCTATCAAATCTTTTTAGTCTCTAGTCTAGTTACTTCGTTCCCTATTTCTTTTCTACTCGTGGGATCCTAAGGAAAATAATTTTGTTTCTACCGAGCTGAAACAAGAAGCCGAGGGTTCTAGTAAACCAAAACCATCATTTTCTAGCTATTTGGCTTCAATCTCACCCTTTTTCAGCGCAAAGATTGGAGATTTAGTTACGATTGAAAGTTTTGTACTATCATCCATAGATCTTTTATTCATACTCATTCAATTGGAAGAATTGAACCAATCAAAAAAATTATGCTTCTCGACTCCATAATCCAATTCTTTTTATTAAAATTCTGATTGCCTTTTGGATAGAAATCGTGAGAATGTATATTCTTTCCTCAAATGTACTATTGAGGGGTAAAGGATTAAATCTTTTTAAGAAATAAAGTTTTTGATCGGAATATGAAATATGAAAAAAATGGAAAGACCCCTTAACTATTTAAGTTGTTAATAGAACGAATCACACTTTTACCACTAAACTATACCCGCTACATATTCATTATTGGATATGAATGCACCCTTTGTCCAACAAATGTAATCAGACGCAGTCAAGATAGCATCAGAATCATGAGAATTCCAGCATTAACACGTATTTTGTTCCGCCGCGGCGCGGGATTGAAAACTTGAAAAAAAAAAATAGGTGAATAGCAAAAAGTTTAGTCAAATTTCAATAGTGTACTAAAGTTATAAGTATTTCTTTTTTGAAACCTCCCTTCACTTGAACTTCTGAATTCGGGTAAATCGGGCCTCAAACTTTCAAGCTTGTCCTTTGCTTTGAACAAGTAAATTATTTAGAGTCTCAATTTAGAAATATGTGTTTTCTATTTGATATTATTTCTCTTATAAGATATATTTCTTTTCAAAAGATATCTAATATTGAATATTTCAATATAGAATATATCATATTAATATAGAATTCTAGAATATATAGAATATTCTATATTAATCTAGATATAGATAATTTATTAAAGAATTTCTAATAATTAGGAATGGCAATGAAAATGATTCTTCTTGTTTCAATAACAATTTTTATTCGTTGGAACAAAAGAAGTACTGGCCCGGCCAGTACTTATACTTAACCAGGCCGGGGAAATGAACCTTTTGTACAAAATAAAATAAGTAAGGTATTCTTTCTTTTCTATTGGAGAAATCTGTTTCGAATCATTGAAGGAAAATAAAGATTGTTCTCAATCTTGACTTCACGTGTTAAATCACATGATAAATTTCCAATTTGGAATGGGGAGAGATGGCTGAGTGGACTAAAGCGTCGGATTGCTAATCCGTTGTACGAATTATTCGTACCGAGGGTTCGAATCCCTCTCTCTCCGACCCCCTGATCACTTGAGATTTTAGAATTGGAATAAATTTCGATTATTTTCTTTTATGAATCTTTTATCTTTATCTAGCATCTATTCCATTTATTTATACATTTACCTATGAAAAAATCAAGGAAAAAGTAAAAACGAATCTCATCTCTTTTTTTATTCTTCACGCCCAGGATTACGCCCCGGATCATTAGATAAGAATCCGAAGATGAAGAGAGAAACAAAGAATATTACTACTGTGTAAACGAATAGTTTAAGAGTAAGCATTACAAATCTCCAAGATAAGATCATTTTTTTTGAAGGAAATAGATCACCTATTTTACGACACACACTATACACTATTTTGATATGACGCTTTAAAGATGAAAAAAAAAGAAGTTTTTTTTTTGAAATTTCTTTTCACGAATTTCTTTCTAATGTAATAAGATTCGTATTTTTTCGTTACCAAAGATTTCTTGCCATATCCATATCTATACATAGGTATTGTATGGGATCTTATAAAGGAAAGGTCAGAACAAAAGAAGAAATAAGCTGATTAAAGATAAAGATCATCGTCCCCTTCCCTTATTAAAATTCAATTTCAATAGAAAATATAAAATACCAGAATTTCGCTTTTTGAATCGAGGGTTCCTATTGATTTTAAGAAGAAAAATCTCATCTTTTTTTTATCGAAGAAATTATGAATTGAATAGAGATTCCATTTTTATCGAAAACTTACAGCAGCTTGCCAAACAAAGGCTAAGAGAAAAAAGAATAAAGGGATAACCGGCATAACGTCTACGATTGGATTGAAAAAGGCATAAGCCTCGGGCAATTTGGCGAAGAAAAAACTACTCGAATAAAGGGTAGAATTAAGACAGATACAGATTAAACTAAAGATATTAAACATAACAAATATTCTTTTCTTGTTCTTAAAGATTCAAATTAAATTGAAATGATAATAAATTATCAGATTGGATTGAATTGTTTTTTTGAGGGAAATTTTAAAATAAAAAGTCAGATAAAAGAAAGAAATTCTTCTTTTTCTTTGACTTCTCCCCAATCAAGAATCCTTCCTTACATTATACAATCAAATAAGAATACAAGGAATTCTATTTTCATACAATATCTTAATTGAATTCTAAGTAATGATCAATTAATCTTTTTGATTCTATATCTATTGTGTTGAATCCTAGCGACAAAATGTCCTATATTTCTTTTGGTTGGTTATTGACGAATAACCAATATTTAGCTTAGTTTTTCTTAGACCAAATCAAAATGGGGCGTGGCCAAGCGGTAAGGCAACGGGTTTTGGTCCCGTTACTCGGAGGTTCGAATCCTTCCGTCCCAGATCTTTTGCATCAGAAACGAAAGATTCTTCTCTATTGAAATTTCATTAAAAAATCTTCTGTTTAATGTTGGATACAATGTTATCCATTCTTAATTCTAAGAATCATTCTTAGAATCATATCTTTTTTTTTTTTACTTTTTTACTAAAGTATTTTATTCTGAAATATTCGTGATTACTTTCGTTAACGATTATTTGTTTTATATGATGGAGATGGATGCGAAAAGATCAGAATCCGAGGATTCTGATCTTCTCTTTGATCTTACCTTACACGAGACTTTTCCACTCCATAATAATGAAAACAAAGAAACTTTATTCTCAAACTATCTCTCTGTTTTCAATTAAATGAAAATCAGATTCAATCGGAGATGGTAAATAATAAGTCAATCATAATATTAGAATCATAAAATCATAATTCATAAATAATAAATGAGAAAATATTCATAATTCCTATTTCATATTAGAATATATGAATTTAGAATTTCATGAAAATTATATTATTTAATATATTTAATATTTATTCTATTTAATATTATAAATTTTTAATATGAGAGATTCTAAATAGATTTTAATTTCTAATACAGAAATACATAATTATTACATAAGAATATATATTGTATATTTTTGTATATTTTTCTTTTTAATATTATTTAATAGAATCTTATTATTCTAGAATTGAATATTTCAATGAAATATTTAGTTTAGTATATTATTTAGTTAGTATAGTATTTAGTTAAAGTGGATAAAAACTTTTATCCATTCATGGGGATTTCTTTTTCATTTGAATGAAAGTAAAGTCAAAGGCTTTTTTTGAGGTTTCTAATTTCTTTTTTTTTTTATTGAAAAGAAAAAGAGGGATCTTTTATGATGGACAATCCCGAAAGATCTGTTGAAGATGTAAATAAGTTTGCTTAAAACTGATTTGTTTTTTTCATGTGACATTATTCATATGAGAAAATATGGGGTAAATTTCAGTGAAATCCTTTCCGGATAAACACTTATCTATCCATAGATAGATAAGTGTAGATTATTATGTATCGGTTCAGCCAATGACTATTCATGATTCCATATTGAATCAATTGCATACGGTTCCAAATTAAAAGAAAATTAGAGGGATGTTATGGTAAAACTTCGTTTGAAACGATGTGGTAGAAAGCAACGTGCGACTTGAAGGACATGATTGGCTGTGGATTCTGACATCCACCATTTTCTATACGAATGAAGATGCTCTTGTCTCGACATAGTTTGTTCTGCTAGGAACCTAATTGAATTTGTCTTGGGTTGCTAAATAAAGATACTAATGGTATATAAAGGTATAGCATATGATGGAGCTCGAGCAAAAATGATTGATTCATTTATCGGGGGAATAATCTAGGGTTAGTAACAATCAATAAGTTAGACCAACTTTGTAAATATATCATCAATGTCTAAATATAGATAAATGGAGAGGTTCAAATTTGAACAAGTTTTAAATGAAAAAATAAGATTTGTCGAAATCTTCAAACTGTTTCGATCAAGAGTGTATCACAAAGGAATCAATCTTTCGTATGATTTTTTCCTTTTCCATAGAAAGAACAAAAAACAAAGGGTATGTTGCTGCCTTTTTGAAAAGGAGTAAGGATCACCGAAGTAATGTCTAAACCCAATGATTTGACAAAGCGCAAAGCAAAGACAACAAATTCCGGAACAAGGAAACACTATTTTCACTTGTCTCAACAATTGGATCAGAATGAGTAAAAAAAAAGAGATCTGAAAGGAGACAAAAAAAGAGGTTAGAGACAGCTCAAGAAATTCTAAAGATTTCCTTTCGAACTCTTTCAAAACTACCCAACTTGAGTTAGGAGTACAAATGAAATTTCTTTTTTCTGTAAAGAAGGAAAAAAAGGCTCAAATTACAGTCTAATTCTTTATGGATCCATTTCTCTTTCTATTTCTATCTATATAGATAGAAATAGAAATTCTATAAATTAGAATCATTTTTTCTTGAGCCGTATGAGGAGAAAACCTCCTATACGTTTCTAGGGGGGCATCTTTTATCTACATCTATCCCAATGAGCCATCTATCGAATCGTTGCAATTGATGTTCGATCCCGAAGAGAAGGAAGAGATCTTCAAAAGGTGGGTTTTTATGATCCGATAAAGAATCAAACTTATTCAAATGTTCCTGCTATTTTAGATTTCCTTGAAAAAGGTGCTCAACCCACAGGAACTGTTTATGATATTTTAAGGAAGGCAGAATTCTTTAAAGGATTTCGAGTTTCTTTTGATAAAAAAGAAAGAAAGGAAAAACAAGAATCATGAATAAAAAAAGGATAGGGTAACTAGTACCTATCTTTAGTGTAATTCTTTATTCAAAGTTTCTTCTTTTCTTGTTCTATTCATACTTATTTTCTTCTTCTTTTTCTTATTCTTCTTTTTTTTCTTGCTTCTTGTTGTGGAACCCCCCCAACAAGGGGGGTAATCTTTCTTCTTGTATTTGTATTGTACCTTTCTTTTTTTGATTAAAGAAAGCCGCTATCTTTTCTATCTCTACCTTTTCCTTATTCCTTATTTTTTTCCGCTCAAAGTTCTTATTTCTTCTTTATGTTGTGCTAATCCAACACAAATTTCTATAGAATTTCTTGAAATTTCTTTCTTTCTAAAAAGTCCATTCATATTGACAATGGCGTCTCAAACAAATATAATTTGATCGTATAGAAATAGATCTTTTTATCCCCATTCCCTATTGGCTCTTTCCTTCGCTTTAGGAAAATGGATAGGTTTGCTGGATTTCTTTTTTTTTTTTTATTTCGATCTTATCTACACTTCATATTCATCCGGGTTGCTAACTCAACGGTAGAGTACTCGGCTTTTAATTGCGACTATGATCTTTTACACATTTGGATGAAGGAATTCGTCTAGACTATTGGTAGAGTTTATAAGACCGCGACTGATCCTGAAAGGTAATGAATGGAAAAAAGAGCATGTCGTAAAAAGAATAGAAAAATATCAAAAAGGATAATCTAATCAAAGAAGATTTCTAGTACTCATAATAGAAATAGAACGAGAATCTTTCTTTTTATAACAATTTTTAAGTTCAGTAAAGTATTTCGGGTCTAGTGAATAAATGGATAGAGCCTTATGGTTCCAATTCAAGTAAGACAAAAAAGCAACGAGCTTCCTTTCTTAATTTGAATGATTACCCGATTGAATTACTAATTATACGTTAAAAATATATTAGTGCCTGATGTGGTAAAAGGTTCTCTTGTGAATTGTGAGTGGACCATTGATTCTTTTTTTTTATTAATCCTAATTATTCTTTATTATGGATTGGAGACGGATGTGTAGAAGAAATAGTATAGTGATAAAAAAGGAATCTTTTCCAAAGTCAAAAGAGTGATTGGGTTGCGAAAATAAAAGATTTTTACCCCTTTTCCCTCTTTTTCTTATTGTTCTTTTCTATTTTCTTTTATTGTTATTCTAGTTATATTAACAAAGAAAAGAAAACAAAATTGGATAGAAAGGGAAAGAAAAAAGATCTGTAGATTGGGCTCTCTGTCTCCGGGGTATATATTCTTTATTTGTTCTTACTTTTATAGAATCTTTTACTTCTTAGATTCTCTTTCTTTTTTTTACATCACAGTACAGTATAAAAGTATATATTATTTAAAGTAAAAGTATAGACAGTTTATAGTCTATATTAATACTAGACTATATTCTTAGAATTCTTTCTTAGAATAATAGAATAAGAATCTTCTTATTCTATTATTATTCTAGTTTATTAGAGTTAGAAGTTATTAGAAAGAGTATTTTAGTATAAGATAAACAATATACTACATACAACATACGCATACGCCGTTCTGACCATATTGCACTATGTATCATTTCATAAAACAAGAAGTGCCTCCCTTTTTTGGTTATAGTATAAATGTTTTTCAATGACAGAATTACAAGGATATTTAGATTGAAAAAAGATAGATTTCGGCAACAAAACTTCCTATATCCGCTACTCCTTCAGGAGTATATTTACTCACTTGCTCATTATCATAGCTTCAATAGTTTGATTTTTTACGAACCTGTGGAAATTCTCGGTTATGACAATAAATCTAGTTTAGTACTTGTGAAACGCTTAATTACTCGAATGTATCAACAGAAATCTTTGATTTCTTCGGTGAATGATTCTAACCAAAATGTATTTTGGGGGCACAAGAATTATTTTTATTCTCATTTTTCTTCTCAAATGGTATCAGAAGGTTTTGGAGTCATTCTGGAAATTCCATTCTCGTCGCGATTAGTATCTTCCCTTGAAGAAAAAAGAATACCAAAATCTCAGAATTTACGATCTATTCATTCAATATTTCCCTTTTTAGAGGATAAATTGTCACATTTAAATTATGTGTCAGATCTACTAATACCCCATCCCATCCATCTGGAAATCTTGGTTCAAATCCTTCAATGCTGGATCAAAGATGTTTCTTCTTTGCATTTCTTGCGATTGTTTTTCCACGAATATCATAATTTGAATAGTCTCATTACTTCAAAGAAATCCATTTACGTAGTTTCAAAAAGAAAGAAAAGATTCTTTTGGTTCCTACATAATTCTTATGTATATGAATGCGAATATCTATTCCTGTTTCTTCGTAAACAGTCTTCTTATTTACGATCAATATCTTCTGGAGTCTTTCTTG